ATTGATTAAAGCTTTCTATGATTTATATTCTTTATAAAGGACCGGAAATACCTTGCTTACGTATCATTGAGAAATGCATTAACATAAATACGGCAGTAAGAAGAGGTAATACAAAAGTGTGTAAACTATAAAAACGAGTCAAAGTGGATTGCCCCACACTAGCACTTCCGCGTAATAACTCTACCAACGGGGATCCTATTACCGGAATAGCTTCCGGTACACCCGTTACTATTTTTACTGCCCAATAGCCAATTTGGTCCCAAGGTAAGGAATAACCGGTTACGCCAAAAGAGGCGGTTAAGACAGCAAGAACCACACCTGTAATCCAAGTCAATTCACGGGGTTTTTTAAAGCCACCAGTGAGATACACGCGGAATACGTGCAGAATCATCATTAGGACCATCATACTTGCCGACCATCGATGAACTGATCGGATTAACCAACCAAAGTTGGCTTCAGTCATTATGTATTGAACAGAAGCAAAAGCCTCAGTAACAGTTGGTCGATAGTAAAAAGTCATAGCAAACCCCGTAGCCACTTGTACTAAAAAACAAGTAAGCGTAATTCCTCCCAGACAATAAAAAATGTTGACATGAGGAGGAACGTATTTACTAGTTATATCATCTGCAATCGCCTGAATCTCAAGACGTTCTTCGAACCAATCATAGACTTTATTGAGATAGGTAACCCAAGGGGACTCCCCCCTCCAAGAACCGTAGATGGGACTTTCGTCTCGTACAGCTCAAACAAAAATACCAAAATACTGGCGGAAGCAGATATGCGTACATAGTAAAGTTTGAAACTTCTTAAAATCCTATGATTCAATCTTATCAAAAGAATGAAAATAAAAAATCCGAAAACTATTCTTTGTGGTTATAATGCCAAAATATCAAGTCGGCTCATTCGTCTTGATGTTGATCGTTACAGGCCTCTTGAATCTTCTATTTACCTATTTACTTTCTTTGATTTCTTATTTGTTTGTAATGCGTGCGGGGTTTCTTTCTTTTTTGTTGATTGATAGGAATTCTCTTGTTAAGACCCCATGAACCGACTGAAACCTCAGATTCATACTAGAACCGCGATGATTCAAAAAAACCTTCAAACTAAGTCCAATGATTCTATGAGTAAAAACCCTTGTATCATCACTTATTGAATGAATAGATATAATAACTAAAAAAAAAAGGGGGGGTTGCCCCTGTGATCAAAATAAGCATGAACGGGAGTTTGAAAGATTTTTGGAGTCCGGCCGCGAGGTCTGAATATTAAGTATGAATCATAGTTCTAATACTTCGTAATCTATTTCCTATATTTCGTGCTCCAGATACTAGAATGAATAACTGACGAGGAAAACCATCTCTATCAAGATGACAGACCTATTCTCTGTACTATCAATAGGATCAATTCTAACAAATCACACACTCATATTCCGGAAATACAGAAACAAAGAAATTCCGCGATCGAACTACCAAAATGGACCAAAAATAGAAGTCTAAATGTAAACGCTTCGCTTTCTAGTGAAAAGCAAAGTTAGGACTTAGTGGTTTTTAGAAATCTAATTCATTGAAATTCCATCTAGTAAAACGGAAGAATTATAAATCTCTAAAATAATAGATAGAAATATTGCAAATAAAGCCATTGCGACTCCCATCAATGGAGTAGTTCCCCACCCAGGAGCTACTTTACCATATTCCGAATTCAATGGTTTCAATAAACCCCCTACACCAGTTCGTTTTGGACGAGATCTAGAACTACCCTCAACGCTTTGTGTAACCATATAAATCGTATTTTGTATTCATTGAGATCTGTTGACTTTGTATATAATTTCGTTGTAAATAAGTAATCTTATATCATAGATCCGTTGTGGTCTTGAAATTCTATAATAATGGAAACAGCAACTCTAATCGCCATCTTTATATCTGGTTTACTTGTAAGTTTTACTGGGTATGCTTTATATACTGCTTTTGGGCAACCCTCTCAACAACTAAGAGATCCATTCGAGGAACACGGGGACTAGTTGAAGTAATGAGCCTCCCAATATTGGGAGGCTCATTACTTCAACTGAGATAATGAAAAATCATTTCATCTTTTTAGTTGGAACTTTAGGTGGTTCTCGAAAAAAGATAGCGAAAAAAATTATTCCTAGAGTCGAAACTAAGAGGAATGTATAAACCAATGCTTCCATAGATTTGATTGTGGTTTACAATTATAGCTTCCATACCTGTTTATTTTATTTTGAGCCATCTCCTGGATAAAAATGTATAAAAAAGGAGTAAGACTTAAAGACAAGTCGGCGATTCAGATCAAAATTTCCCCGGTACCCCATGTAAAAAAAAATAGAGGCGAAAGGTAACGGAACAATGTTGTATCAGACTACTTGTCTTCTTGTAGTTGGATCCCCAAGTTTTTGGAATGCCCCAAATTCTACTTGAGCGTCTAAATCTGGATCAATACCAGCAAAAACATCTCTGAACAGGGTTCTAGCACCATGCCAAATGTGTCCAAAGAAGAAGAGAAGAGCAAATGAAGCATGTCCAAAAGTAAACCAACCCCTTGGACTACTACGAAAAACACCATCGGATTTCAAAGTAGCACGGTCTAATTCAAAGATTTCACCCAATTGAGCGCGTCTAGCATATTTTTTAACAGTAGCGGGATCACTATAACTGACGCCGTTGAGTTCGCCGCCATAGAACTCAACAGTTACACCTACTTGCTCGACACTATACTTCGATTCCGCCCTTCGAAAAGGAACATCGGCTCTAACAATTCCGTTTCCGTCTACCAAAACAACTGGAAATGTTTCAAAAAAAGTAGGCATACGGCGCACAAAAAGTTCACGTCCTTCTTTATCTCTAAAGACAGGGTGCCCTAACCACCCAACAGCTATCCCATCCCCGTTATCCATTGATCCCGCTCTGAATAATCCCCCTTTTGCCGGATTATTTCCAATGTAATCATAAAAAGCTAACTTTTCAGGAATTTTAGACCAAGCTTCGGATAAACTTTGATTCTCGGCTAGTCCAGCCCCAACTCTTCGATATATTTCTTGTTGGAAGTATCCCTGATCCCATTGATAACGAGTGGGCCCAAATAATTCAATCGGAGTGGTTGCTGAACCATACCACATAGTTCCAGCAACAACAAAAGCTGCAAAAAAGACAGCAGCGATACTACTGGAAAGGACGGTTTCAATATTTCCCATACGTAATCCTTTGTATAGACGTTGTGGCGGGCGGACACTAAGATGAAATAGTCCCGCTAATATGCCCAATGTACCTGCTGCAATATGATGAGAGGCTATTCCTCCCGGAACAAAAGGATCAAAACCTTCCACACCCCACGCTGGATTTACAGATTGGACCTTTCCAGTTAGTCCATAAGGATCGGACACCCATATTCCAGGACCATACAATCCTGTTACATGGAATGCGCCAAACCCAAAGCAAGCCACTCCTGAGAGAAATAAATGAATTCCGAAGATCTTGGGCAAATCCAAAGAAGGTTTTCCTGTACGTTCATCAGTAAATATTTCTAGATCCCAATATACCCAATGCCAGATAGCTGCCAAGAAGCACAAGCCAGAAAACACAATATGTGCCCCGGCCACACCTTCGTAACTCCAAATACCCGGATTCGCTACAGTCCCACCTGTGATAGTCCAACCGCCCCATGAATCGGTTATTCCTAAACGAGTCATAAAGGGTATAACGAACATACCTTGTCTCCACATTGGGTCGAGAACAGAGTCAGAGGGATCAAAAACTGCTAATTCATATAGAGCCATCGAACCAGCCCAACCAGCAACCAGAGCTGTATGCATTATATGGACAGCCAGCAAACGACCGGGATCATTCAATACGACGGTATGAACACGATACCAAGGCAAACCCATGAAAATACCCCTTTATCAACGAAAAATAGACACTGTGTAACTTTATTGCACTGGAAACTGTGCTATGGACCTCTCCCCTTCAGTGCATTATCTGAGAGAAAGGATTAATCTTTGTTCGAGTCTTTTAGTAGTAATAACGGGACAATTCTGTTCGTAGGAACAAAGAGAGGCAAATTTATTTTATACCCGATAAGTACCAATATGCAATGGGGAGTTGATACCCTTTTATATGGTCGAATCCATACATATTTGTTTATCATTCAAAGTGCCTATTCGTAAGAAAGTTCCTTTATTTGATTCATTCTGTCCTGTCTTCCTTGAGTTTATTTATAAACCTATCTAATCTATGGATAAAATATGACAAAAGACTATATTATTAAAACAATAAGCTCATTATTACGCTTCCACATCAAAGTGAGATATAGTACTTAATTTGTTATTTCATTTAATGCCTATTGGTGTTCCAAGAGTGCCCTTTCGAAATCCTGGGGAAAATGATGCATCCTGGGTTGACGTATAGTGCGACTTGTCAGATATAGTGGGTGATATGGTATTTCCCCGTTCTCTCCCCCGATTGAGATATCCTTCTGTTTCGCCCAAAAAAGATTGATTGAATCATCCAAAATTTGGAGCGTGAAGTGCAATGAAATAAAATAAGATTTCAGGTATCCAGATTAATATTATCAATTAGAATCCAATTTATGGTTGGCTTGTTTGGACTAATAAAATGAGGTATCCAGGCTCCGTTTAGAAAAAACCCAATTGGTAATATATTTATGATTACTACTTGTATCGTATTCTACGTTTTTATTTATTAATAAATTCAAGTAATTTCCAACTGTTAATCATAAGTACTTGAATAATATGATGACTGCGTCGAATATTTGACGGAAGACATGAAATAAATTGAAAAAAAAAAGTCTTCGCAAAAAGACGTGGTAGTGGGGGCATTTGTTCTATATGTGCAAATCAAAATCGGGTGGATCTTTACTCGGAGTAGAGCATAAACCTAAAAGAATTGAAGAGGCCCATTCAGGAACAAGAGAATGACATCGTGATTTAGATTGGATCTCGATGAAAGAATACATCAAGGAGAGTTTATAGTTCGATAAGTTTAGTAAATGCCTTTTTTCTTTTTAGGTAATTTTAGGTAAACTGGCCAAAACTCATTTTTCTTGAAAAATAGAAGAAAAGGTTTCTTCGTTAGAATAGAGGAGCCTCCTTTTATTAGGAAAAAAAAGGCGAGCTGGGATCTACACATTGATTCTTATTTGTTTTCGAAATTTTTGTTGAACCATATGCATCAAAAGGTGCATGTATGGTTCCTAAAGGATAGAATTTTATCCTAATCAACCGGCTTTATCGAGAAAGATTACTTTTTTTAGGCCAAGTAGTTGATAGCGATATCTCGAATCAACTTATTGCTCTTCTAGTATATCTGAGTATGGAGAGTGATACCAAAGATCTTTATTTATTTATCAACTCTCCTGGCGGATGGGTAATACCCGGAATAGCTATTTATGATACTATGCAATTTGTGCGACCGGATGTACAGACAATATGCCTGGGATTAGCCGCTTCAATGGGATCTTTTATCCTGGTCGGAGGAAAAATTACCAAACGTTTAGCATTCCCTCACGCTTGGCGCCAATGAGTTTTTTTTGAGAGAAAAAATACTATGCCTTCGCCATATGAAATATTTTTAAGTAATAATAGCATGGCACTTCGAATTCGATATAAACTAAATTGTATTTTTTTTCAAAAACTATTTAAAAACCATTTAATTGTGTATCGAAAGAGTAGTATGAAAAAAAGGGGTATTCCCGATTTTATCTTATCTATCGGAGGCCTTTTTCAGTGTCACAAACCTTTTTTGTTTTCACACCAAAAGGTTATTTTGGCTATGTTAGGAAAGAGAAGAGTACAAAAAAAAAGATTCCATTATTTTTTCCTCATTTTATTTCTTTTATTTTAAAAATAAAAGAAACTTTGGGATTGCTGAATCACAAATGAAATAAAAAGAAATAATAATAATAAAGATATAAAGCAACGGAGCCGTCGTAGTATTTTTGAACTCCTCCAAAAAAAAGAAAAGGAAGGGCGGTTATTAGATCATTTACCAATCCGGGTCTGATAGACCCCGTATTAAAAAATTTGTCTTTAATGGAATGGAAGGAAAAAGTAAATTCTATTATAGAGCCGTATGCAATGTGCAAACTATGCCTGTACGGTTGGTCAATTCGATCTTTTTTTCTTATTTTTTTTTTTTTCTTCTTTCTTATACCGCCTTAATCATGAAAGACCGAATAACCTTTTATTACGCTACATCATCAGGGTAATGATCCATCAACCTTCTAGTGCTTTTTATGAGGCACAAACAGGAGAATTTGTCCTGGAAGCGGAAGAACTGCTGAAGCTGCGCGAAACCATCACAAGAGTGTATGTACAAAGAACGGGTAAACCTTTATGGGTCGTATCCGAAGACATGGAAAGGGATGTTTTTATGTCAGCAACAGAAGCCCAAGCTCATGGAATTGTTGATCTTGTAGCGGTTGAAAAATAGCAAAGATTCCACATAAATCACGATTTGAAATTTGATTTTTAAAAAAGTGTTTAATAGTTTCTATTTAGTATATTAAATTGAGTACTTATAATATAATAATATAAAAAAAATATATTCATAATCATCCGGTTAGGATCAATCTAAACCATCCCCGTTCTATATACGATACGATTCATATACGATTCCGCATGCCAACTCTTAAACAACTTATTAGAAATACAAGACAGCCAATAAAAAATGTCACGAAATCCCCCGCTCTTAGGGGGTGTCCTCAGCGCCGAGGAACATGTACTCGGGTGTATGTGCGACTCGTTCAGATCATGGGCTGGGAAAAATTCCAGTATCAGTGATCGTTACAGTACTAACGAATAGGTTAGAGCGGAGTTCTCATTCACGACCTAAAAAAAAGATCTATCATATCTTGTTATTGTGTATATTGTGGACTAAATTTATGGTTTCCATTGGAACAAACACACGCACCCCCTTAATTTTTCAATTTAAGATGAAAAGAATTATCCAATTACCCATTGGTAGCAACTGATTATCCACAGGGAATCTTTTTCATTTAAAAAGCAGAAAAATTATGTCTAGACTCTTGCAAGAACGGACTAAGAGGGTCAAGCTACCCAAAAAATTTTCATAATTCAATACCGTTACTGTATTAGGTGGATCCCCCTGTGAAAGGTCTATTACTGTATAATTCCATGGGTAGAGCCAAAGAGTGTAAACTGTACAAGTTAACAAGAGTGTTGATTAAATGAAGAAGAAGAATGAAGAATGAAGAATGAAGAATGAAGAATGAAGAATGAAGAATGAAGAAAAAGGCTCCGGTGTATAGAGAGGACCTTACCCGTTTAATTTAAGAAGTAACCATATAAACGATGGAACCCACAATTTATTTCTCCATTTATATTGACTCTGTTTTTTCGAGGCATTGAAAAAAAATCGTGGTTGGGAAGGTTATCGTAGCAAAAGCCGTTGGAGTTTTTACTTTATACATCGGGAGAACCCGTTTTGTTAATTAATTATTAATTATATAGGCTAGTAAAGGAAAAAAGAATAACTGAAAGAAAGGAAATCAATCAGTTATTCCTCAAAGTTTCATTTATTCAATGACCAGAATTAGACGAGGATATATAGCTCGGAACCGGAGAACAAAAATTCGTTTATTTGCCTCAAGCTTTCGAGGGGCTCATTCAAGACTTACTCGAACTATTACTCAACAGAAAATACGAGCTTTGGTTTCGGCTTATCGGGATAGAGATAGGCAAAAGAGATATTTTCGTCATTTGTGGATCACTCGGATAAATGCAGTAATTCGAGGGGTGGGGGTATCCTATAGTTATAGTATATTAATACACAATCTGTACAAGAGGCGGTTGCTTCTTAATCGTAAAATACTTGCACAAATAGCTATATTAAATAGAAACAGTCTTTATATGATTTACAATGAAATCATATAGAATCGCTCGAAATGCTTTAAATGGAGTTCCCTGAATAACGAACTACGGGAAGGTAGAGTAGAAATTTGTATTCTAGAATATGATACAATCGTTAAAATGACCAAACATGTTCAATAAAAAAAGATTGATTCTTTTTTCTTTCCCAATTCATTTTTTAATTACAACCTGTATTTTAAACAAAAAAGAAATCCTTATTCAAGTTCGGATTGGGAGTTTGGTTCTATTGAAGAGGAAGCCTATTGATTTTATTTCGGGTTCTAAGATCGGCAGTTCTAGCAGTCGACTCTCCTTTTTCAAATTGTTTTTCATTATTAAGAAAAGGTAACAAAGATAAAATACGAGCTTGTTTGATAGCAATAGTAATTAATCGCTGTTGTTTTAAGGTCAATCGATTCACCCGTCTAGATAAAATTTTTCCTTGTTCACCAATAAATCGACTAATTAAACTCATGTTTCTATAATCAATTCGATCCCCCGATTTGATCGGGGGCAAACGCCTACGAAACGAGCGCTTGGATTTATGAAAGAATCGCTTAAATTTATACATGTTTTGTTTATTCCTTATTCCAAAAAAACTATTTTGTTCGATCAAATCTAAAATGATTTAGAATTAAGAATAGAGAATTTGCTTTTTTAGAGATTCTATATATTATATTTATATATGTTATAAAAATTATGTGTTATTAACTATCTAACATATATTTTATATATCCTTTTTCGGTTTCCTTGAAGGAGTGATACGCGGGTGCGGGTGATCGATTCGATCTATTTCTTTATCTCCCCATGAATTCTATGTTTGTAACAATAGGGACAGAATTTTCTCAATTCCAATCGACCGGGTGTATTGTGTCGATTTTTTTGAGTAATATATCTGGACATGCCTCGTGATTTCTTATTAACACTAACACCCTTTCGAACACACCCGGTGCATTCCAAAATAACGCTTACTCGGGCATCTTTACCCCTGGCCATGAACCTCCTTTTTGGTTTTCTATTCACTTAACTGTTCTATTTTTCGATCCCAATCGAAGAAGAAAGAAAGGAAAAAAATGGGAGTTGCGAGCTTGAAATTCAATTATGAACGATCCATATATTAATAATAAGGAATACAGTGGAATGGGTTTAATTGTTCTATAATTCTTAGTTAAATTGAGAATTGAAGTAGAGTATTTCATTTTATTTCATTTAATAAGTATCTTTATGATACTGTTGCCCTACCCACATTTCCACCCCTATTATCACTATTTAAGCCTGAGGCTAGTTCCGACTTTTACTAAGGTTGAATAAAATTGTATTCTTTCTCTTTTCTAACTTATTCTAATTATTTCTAATAATAACGAATATCTAATATTAACTAATATAATAATAATAAATATAATAATAAAACAAAGAATAGGGAGGGGAGAAATACTAGTCACAGATATTTGATTCTATCTCTAATCTTCTTCACCCCCTCCTCTGCTAATAGCTAGACCAATAAAATTATTAGAATTAAAAAAAAGGGAATGTCAACGCATCCGGGAAAAAACGATTAATCTCTATCAATAGACCCGCTAAAGATCCAAACCATAAAGTACTTAATACCGGTGCCACAGAGAGATATGTTTTTAGATCTCGCATTTGAAATCCTCCTTCTTTATTGTAATACATAAGCAAAATAGAGCTATATGATCAGATGTATGTGTAACTAAAAACCACTTGTATTTGTACGTGGACTCCCTAATTCCAATTGAAATGTACAAGGATCTGGTAGATAAGATTTTACTCTTCTTTCCTTAAAAGAAAAAAAATACGGCACTTTCCGCCTGAGCATTCACGAATTTTACGGCGGTTTTCATATATATATTTTTCATATGTATATCAGTTTATTATCTATGTTATCCGATATGAGACCAAAGACAAAGAAGAAATCGCAAGATAATTTATCTCTATCTCTAATTTATCTCTATCTCTATCAATGTAGAAAATAAAGATATGGAAAACAAAATATAAATTCTCTACAATGACACTGTAAATCAATCAAAAGGGGTGTAGCGCAGTTTGGTAGCGCGTTTGTTTTGGGTACAAAATGTCACAGGTTCA